ACCGATATTACTGCTTACGAATCAGTAAACCCCTATCAACAAGATCAAAAGCGAATTCTTCCTTCCGTGCAATTATAATTAATTAGTCGAGGCAAATAAAAGAATTTCATCTTCCTCTTTTACGTATGTATATATAATTCAAATATCAAATAGAGAAATATAGAAAATGAAAATATAGATATAGAGTCTTACATCTTTTTACAATTCCATGCTTATTAATAAAAATTCTGTTGTTGGATCAGATTCTAATAAATCTTTCGGGAATTTGTAATGGAATAAATTCTTTCTTTATTAATTCAAATTAGAAGACAAAAAGGAACAATAGAATAATAATAATAATAAATAATCAAAAAAGTGGATTATTATACATCTATTTCATTTATAAAGATGAATAAGTCCATTTATTTAGTTCTACATTTCTTGTACCTATTAGATATATATATATTCACTTAGATATACTTATATATAATATACAAATTCGAATTATTATAAGATAAGATATCTTTAGAATTAAGAATATAACAATAACAGGTACAAATATGAAATTGAGGTATCCATTCTATGACAAACTTACCCTCTATTTTTGTGCCTTTAGTGGGCCTAGTATTTCCGGCAATTGCAATGGCTTCTTTATCTCTTCATGTTCAAAAAAATAAGATTGTTTAGATCTGATGAGACAAAATCTCATCTATTTTTTTTTCATTTTCAAGACTTAGACAACACAGATATCTATTTAGTAGAATATTGTATAACATGTAGATTACTCCGAATATAAATGAAAAAAAGCTCTTATGCATGCGTAAACATGATATATGGGTAAATGAATTATAGCTATTTTCAAAAATAGATCGCGATCGGGCGGATGTATGAAATTAAAGTCAATGTATCTATATGTCTGTATATATCTATAGTGGATATATGAAGGGGATGTTAGATCTAACTAATTCTATGAATTACCCCTAAAGGTTCACATCAAAATAGTGCTAGTTGATGAGAGTTACTTCGGAAACAAAAAAAAGTAAAGTAAACTTTTGGTTATTCTCTCAATTCCAATAAAATGCAACTGGATCTAATATGTATGAGTTGGCGATCAGAATCTATATGGATAGAATTTATAGCGGGGTCTCGAAAAACAAGTAATTTCTGCTGGGCCTTTATCCTTTTTTTAGGTTCATTAGGATTCTTATTGGTTGGAACTTCCAGTTATCTTGGTAGGAATTTGATATCTTTATTTCCGTCTCAGCAAATAGTTTTTTTTCCGCAAGGGATTGTGATGTCTTTCTATGGGATCGCGGGTCTCTTTATTAGTTCCTATTTGTGGTCCACAATTTTGTGGAATGTAGGTAGTGGTTATGATCGATTCGATAGAAAAGAAGGAATAGTGTCTATTTTTCGTTGGGGATTTCCTGGAAAAAATCGTCGCATCTTTTTACGACTCTTTATGAAAGATATTCAGTCCATCAGAATAGAAGTTAAAGAAGGTATTTATGCTCGTCGTGTCCTTTATATGGACATCAGAGGCCGGGGGGCTATTCCTTTAACTCGTACTGATGAGAATTTCACTACACGAGAAATTGAGCAAAAAGCTGCTGAATTGGCCTATTTCTTGCGTGTACCAATTGAAGTATTTTGAAAAAAAAAAACTGAAGACTAAATGCTTTAGCAGCAGGAGTCAAAAACTCAAGAATTTTTTTTTTCTATAGCATAACTTAACTCAAGTTTCTTCAGAATGCCCAGTCAAGTGAAAGCAGATGTATACGGAATAGTTCTAATAAGAGCATAAAACGAAACTATACTATTTTCTTTTTGCGGACAAAAATAGTTTTTTTGTCCGCAAAAAGAGTTTTTTATGCGTATGCAAATCCATTCAACCCAATGGAGTAACAAAACAAGTAACAAATCGAAATAATGATTCATCTCATATATTAAAGCGTTTCGAAATAAAGAATTTATCTTTTTATTTTCAATATTTGGAATTGATACGTTAGACGTTAGATACAGATCGATTCTATCTTGTAAATTATCTCTACTTTATTTTCTCAATTGACCCTTCAGCCTTTCTTTTGTGCTCCTTAATTTAATGACCAAAGAATTGTATCTCTTTCTTATAACGAAAACTTTTCTGTCTGTTTTTTGCCACTCATTTTTTATCATCACAATATTCTTCATAAATTTCTCTCAATTATTTCCGTATTATAGTATAGGTAGCAAACCACTTTTTTCGACATATTTGATAGAAAGGAAGTTCTTTCGTCTCGAAATCCGAATAATATTCATTATTTGAAGTGGTTCTTTTGGGCATTCATCGAAAGAAGTGCTTCGAACCTGAAAACAATATTTTTTTTATTATTTCTTCATTGGAATTCGAAGTTCATTCTTGTTCTTAGTCTATTTCTGTATTCTTTCTAGATTCAAAGACTAACCATTGAATCACAAATAAAAAAACAAAGAATAGATTCATAGGCTCGATAGTTATATTATAATAGAACTCATGCTTGATATAAATATTAGATCGCATAGAGTCAACAAATGAGGTAGGTTCATTAAAAATTCACAGATGAAAAATGGCAAAAAAGAAAGCATTCATTCCTTTTCTATATCTTGCATCTATAGTATTTTTGCCCTGGTGGATCTCTCTCTCGTGTAATAAAAGTCTGAAAACTTGGATTACTAATTCGTGGAATACTCGGCAATCCGAAACTTTTTTGAATGATATTCAAGAAAAGAGTCTTCTAGAAAAATTCATACAATTAGAGGAACTCTTCCTGTTGGATGAAATGATAAAGGAAGACCCGGAAACCCATTTACAAAAGCTTCGTATAGGAATCCACAAAGAAACGATCCAATTCATCCAGATGTACAATGAAGATCGTATCCATACAATTTTGCACTTCTCGACAAATATACTCTGTTTTGTTATTCTAAGTGGTTATTCTATTCTGGGTAATGAAGAACTTCTTATTATTAACTCTTGGGTTCAAGAATTCCTATATAATTTAAGCGACACAATCAAAGCTTTTTCTATTCTTTTATTAACTGATTTATGTATCGGATTCCATTCGCCTCACGGTTGGGAACTAATGATTGGTTATATTTACAAAGATTTTGGATTTGCTCATAACGATCAAATTATATCTGGTCTTGTTTCCACCTTTCCAGTCATTCTAGATACAATTTTTAAATATTGGATCTTCCGGTATTTAAATCGTGTATCTCCATCACTTGTAGTGATTTATCATTCAATAAATGACTGAAAAAAAATTCACTGATCCAATTCTAATGTTTCTTACTTTGTACATAAACAAAGCATTCAAAGTCGTATTTACTTTACTCTTTCTACCCACGGGGGGATTCTCCTATATATTCCAATAAAATTCTTTCAGTAAATGTAAATAGCAGAATTGTGGATAGGGAACTATACTAGCGACCTACCAAATTTTATTGTAGAAATTTTCGGGATCAATCATTGGACCATGCAAACTAGAAATACCCTTTCTTGGATAAAGGAAGAGATTACTCGATCCATTTCCGTATCACTCATGATATATATAATAACTTGGGCATCCATTTCAAATGCATATCCCATTTTTGCGCAGCAGGGTTATGAAAATCCACGAGAAGCAACAGGGCGTATTGTATGTGCCAATTGCCATTTAGCTAATAAGCCCGTGGATATTGAAGTTCCACAAGCGGTACTTCCTGATACTGTATTTGAAGCAGTTGTTAGAATTCCTTATGATATGCAACTGAAACAAGTTCTTGCTAATGGTAAAAAGGGGGGTTTGAATGTGGGAGCTGTTCTTATTTTACCGGAGGGTTTTGAATTAGCTCCCCCCGATCGCATTTCGCCTGAGATGAAAGAAAAGATAGGCAATCTGTCTTTTCAGAATTATCGCCCTACTCAAAAAAAGATTCTTGTAATAGGTCCTGTTCCGGGTCAGAAATATAGTGAAATCACCTTTCCTATTCTTTCCCCAGACCCCGCTACTAATAAAGATGTTCACTTCTTAAAATATCCCATATATGTAGGCGGGAACAGGGGAAGGGGTCAGATTTATCCTGACGGGAGAAAAAGTAACAATACAGTTTATAATGCTACAGCAGCGGGTATAGTAAGCAAAATTTTACGAAAAGAAAAGGGGGGATACGAAATAACCATAGTGGATGCATCGGATGGACGTCAAGTGGTTGATATTATCCCCCCAGGACCAGAACTTCTTGTTTCCGAGGGCGAATCCATCAAACTCGATCAACCATTAACGAGTAATCCTAATGTGGGTGGATTTGGTCAGGGGGATGCAGAAATAGTACTTCAAGATCCATCACGTGTCCAAGGCCTTTTGTTCTTTTTGGCATCCGTTGTTTTGGCACAAATCTTTTTGGTTCTTAAAAAGAAACAGTTTGAGAAGGTTCAATTGTCCGAAATGAATTTCTAGATCCGTGGATTTATCAATATCAAATTCGTAAAAAAGAAGCAAATTCTTGTTGGCAATTAGGTATGATCAAAAAATTTATGAAAAACCTTTTGCCTGTTTATATATTTTTTTTTTCTACCAGAATCGGATGTCACGAATTACTTATACCGCATTCCTAATCATAGTATGTATATTGTGAACAACTGACTTTACCCGCTCTTTTTTTAATCCAACTAAATTGGAAAGGGTGGGGGGTGACTATTGTTAGATTGAAATGTCATAGAATGTATTAAGAATCAGGAGTTTTGTTTTCTATTCTACTAGAATCAAATTCGACTAGATACTAAACATAAGATAAGTAAGCGGAGAAAATAAAGGAAGGATAAATGAGGGGAACAAATAATTATAGGGAGTATTATTCGTCTTCCTAGTCTTCGACGCAAGAAAGGGAATTTGACACATACCTTTCTTGTGTCGATCTTGTGCCCAATTCTTAGTTTATATTTTTTTTTCAGGTTTATGAGTTTATGAGAACTTTTTTTTAGATTTTTTTAGATTTACATATAATTAAGCAAAAGTAGTGGA